AATAATCTTATATTTTAATAAATCAAATATTTTCTATTATATATTATAATTATAATATTATAAATCAAAAATAAATTGATTTATGAATGATCAATTGGAGTAATGGCCTAGCTAGGTACTAGCCAGGCCATGGAAAAAAAATACAAAATTTTGTATTGTATAAAAAAGTAAGGTATTTTTCTATTTGAAATATCCGTTTTAAATTATTAGCGTTATCAAAATTGAATTGTTGGTAAATTCATAGATATCTTATTTACCCTTATTTTATAACTTAGCCTTATCTTATATCCTTATATTTACATATATCTTTTCTTTACATATATTATTATTATATTTTATACATATATTTATATTTTATATATTTTTTTATATATTTAAATATATATATATATTTATAAATATATATATAATATATTTTGATTTTGGAAATATATATTTATATTTGATTTTGATTAAATTGAAATATGAAATAAATATTAGTCCTAAATATTGGCCTTAGTCTATTATTTTATTTAACTTATCTTATAAATTTATTCAACTCATGTGTTATATACTTTCTTTTTTTTTTTGTTGTATAATATTTATGTTGCATAATATTTATTATATATTTGTTATGTTAATATTTATATGTTAATAATTACCATATCATATAATATTAATATTTAATATCATATAATATTAATATTTAATATGTTAGTTACATATAATATAATCTAAAAAGTATTATAATAAATTATTTAAAAAGTTAATAATCTAAAAAGTTTAATATTAATAAATAAGTAATTTTAATATTAAATCAAAAGGGTAAGGCAGATTTTCATCAATCAATCGTTACTTTAAGTGTCACATAAACATAAAAAATCCCAATTCCAAATTAGGAGAGATGGCTGAGTGGACTAAAGCGGCGGATTGCTAATCCGTTGTACGAGTTATTCGTACCGAGGGTTCGAATCCCTCTTTCTCCGCTTTCTCTGGTCACTTGATACTTTTGAATTTGAAAAATCTCGATCCCTTGTTTTATTTTATCATAGTTAAATGTATTCCATACATAAAAAAATATTCAGAAAACGCAAGGAAAAATGATAAAAAAAAAAACCTCCTAGTCCTCGCGCCCAGGATTACGTCCTGGATCATTAGATAAGAATCCAAAAATGAAGAGAGAAACAAAGAATATCACTACTGTATAAACGAAGAGTTTGAGAGTAAGCATTACACAATCTCCAAGATAAGATCATTTTGGGGGTAAAAGGGAATAGATTATCCATTTGAGTTTTGTTGTAACACATGTACTATTTTGATTTGACATGATACTCAAATATAAAAAAAAATAAAGAACAAATTCTTTTAATTAATAATTAAGTTAAGTGTTTTTTTTTATAAATCTAAAAAAAGAGAATGAATTTGAAAATTCATGAATTTATTTGTAATTAAGATTCTCATTTTTTTCGTTACGTTATTGTAATATTAACAATTAGGTATTGTTAATCTAATAGAGTCCTTGCTTACCGGAAGGGCGGACGAAAGGGAAAATGGACTGATCCAAATTTATCGTTTCCCTTATCCAATATAAAAGAATTTCTATTTTTTAATAGAGGATTTGTAATGTAAGATTCATATGATCTTATCAATAATTGGTAAAATTTTTTTTTTTACCGAATAAATCATGAATATTTTCAGTATAGTATTAAGAACTTCATCGAAAACTTACAGCAGCTTGCCAAACAAAGGCTAAGAGAAAGAAAAGTACAGGTATGACGGGCATAATGTCTACGATTGGATTGAAAATAGCATAAGCCTCGGGCAATTTCCCGAAGAAAAAACTGCTTGAAGAAAGGGCAGAATTAAGACAGATACAGATTAAACTCAAAAAGATATTAAGCATAACAAACGAATATTTGTTTTTGTAGATAATTTAGTTTTTATTGAATTATTGATATACGGGAAAATTAAGAAAGAAGGTAGGTAAAAAAGCCTTCTTTTTCTTTGATTTGAACTCCCCCCAAAAAATCCAAATCCAAAATCCTCACATTTTCAAATGAGAATACAAGGAATTACACTTTCATACAATATCTTAATTGAATTATATATAATCATCAATGAATTGAATTTTTTATTCTATATCTATATGTATCGAATACCAGCAAGAATAACAAGATATCCTATATGTATTTATTTTATTTTTTATTGTCATATTGTCTGTCTGGACGAATGCCAAAAAAGGTAATAATGTTTATTAGTGTCAAATAGAAATCTAAATGGGGCGTGGCCAAGCGGTAAGGCAGCGGGTTTTGGTCCCGTTATTCGGAGGTTCGAATCCTTCCGTCCCAGATCAATTCAATTCTTCAGAATCAAAATGCGAAAAATCTCTCCATTTATTAAAGTTAAAGCCTAAAGTAAGTGAATAGGGTATTCTACAGTCTATGTAGAGACTAAACAAAAGAATAGAGGTTTTTTGAGATAATTCTATCACTGGTTTTAAATTTAAGCCCCTAAAAATGAAACTGAGATGGAGTAAAATTCAAATAGGAATATCAAACATATGTTGACCGATTTACTTTTGTATCCGGTTCAAATGAATAAAAAAATTGTAAGTTAATGTAGCGACTCAGGGGAGGAAATTCCTATATTCTATTCAATCTTTAATTAAAATACATAATTACCCATACCTTTGGGAACAAATGTTCATTGTATTTGATGGATGAGTATGGAAAGATCATACTCTTCTGGTTCTGATTTATTCTTTTTTTTTTTCATGACTGATCGTTCCAAACAATTTGTTGAAGATGTAAATAGGTCTTAACCAACAGCGATTTCCTCTTTTTTTTTTGAAAAAAATAGAAATGGTTAAAATAGGGGGGGGGGGGTTGGATTTTTTTTCTTGCTGAGATTTCTTAGGATAAAGACTTTTTTATCCATAAATAAAAGGGAAATAAAATAGATAAAAAAGTATGTACTGAAATGTACCGACTGAGCCAATGACTATTCATGATTCCATATTGAATCAATTCCATCCTGGTTCGAAATTAGAGGAATGTTATGGTAAAACTTCGTTTGAAACGATGTGGTAGAAAGCAACGTGCGACTTGAAGGACGTGATCACTTATGTGGATTCTTACATCCACCATTCTCTATAGAAATGAGGATGCTCTTGGCTCGACATGGTTTGTTCTGTTCCACTAGGAACCCATTTTGTTGGGTTGTAAGTAATTAAGTAAATAGTACACGATGAAGCTCGAGTAGAAAGTAATGATTCATTTATCATATCGAGGGGAAGAATCTAGGGTTAATGCCAATCAATAAGCTGGACCAACTTTGTAAATATATCTTCAATTTAGAAATCGAAAGATTCAAATTCTAACAATTTGAAATCAAAAAGTCAAACTTGTTGGAATTGGGAAAACTATTTTGATCAAAAGTGTATTACAAGGAAATCAATCGTTCGTATAATTTTTCCATAGAAAGAAAGGGTATGTTGCTGCCGTTTTGAAAGGAGTAAAATCACCGAAGTAATGTCTAAACCCAACGATTCAACAAAGCAAAGATTAAGGATTCCAGAACAAGGAAACACTATTTTCAACTGTCTCAACAATTGAATCAAAATAAGGAATTAGAATAAGGAATAAAAGAAAAATGCAAATAGATTTGAGATGAGACAAACAAAAAAGGTTACAGACGACTCAAAAAATTCTAAGGATTTTTATTCGAATTCTTTTAGAGCTACCCAACTTGAGTTATGAGTACAAATGAATGAAGTTTCGTTTTTTCTTTATGGAAAAATAAAACAATTCCAATCATAGTCTAATTCATGATTTTATTTATGGATCAGTTTGCCACTATACCATTATGAACCATTATGATTATCACTAATAATCACTATATTATGATATAACTATTGATATTTTTTATTGATATTTTTTTTTTTATTTATTATTTATTTTTATTTATTTATATATATTTATATATATATATTTATATTTTATATATATATATTATAATTATATTAATATTATTTTATAATTATTAATTAATTAATTATTAAATTATATATATTAAATTATATAAAAAAAAATTAATAAATAATAAATTAATAATTAAATGTAAATTGTAAATTTATATAAATAAATATTAAATTTATATTATTAAATTTATATTAATTATTAATATTAAATTTATATTATAAAAATATTAAATTTATATTATAAATAATAATAATAAATAAATAAATAATAATAATAAAATAATAATAATAAATAAATTAATAATAATAAATAAATTAATAATAATAAATAAATAATAATAATAAATAAATATTAAATATATTAAAATAAAATGAAATATAAAAAAATTTGAATTTTATTAAATTGAATCAATCATTTTAGAATCATTCTTTCTTGCTTGAGCCGTACGAGGAGAAAACCTCCTATACGTTTCTGGGGGGGGCTTTGCTTATCTATCCCAATGAGCCATCTATCGAATCGTTGCAATTGATGTTCGATCCCGAAGAGAAGGAAGAGATCTTCGGAGAGTGGGTTTTTATGATCCGATAAAGAATCAAACTTATTCAAACGTTCCGGCTATTCTATATTTTCTTGAAAAGGGAGCTCAACCCACAAGAACTGTTCATGATATTTTTAAGAAAGCGGAATTAATTGTCTAAAGAACTTTGAATTAATTATTTGAATTAATCAAAAGATTTTTGAAATACAAAAAGGTAGTGCCTAGTATCTAGTATATAGTAGTATATAGCTTTGTATAATTTTTTACTCAACATTTGCTTTTATTTTTCTATTCACACCCACTTTTTCTTGCTTTGTAAATTTACAAACAAAAACGAGTTAATCTTGCTTATTGTACTTCTATTTATTGAATAAACCCGAGATTTTCTCTACTTCTTCCTTATTTTTTTCTCCACATTTCTTATTTATTTTATGTCGTGCCAATCCAACACAAGTCTTTATTTGATTTATTCAATTAATTTGATTTGTTTTTTTTTTCAACAT